CCTATGATATGTTCGGAATTTCTTATGAGAATCATCCGCGCTTGAAACGAATCTTAATGTCCGAAAGTTGGATAGGATGGCCTTTACGTAAGGATTATATTGCCCCAAATTTTTATGAAATACAAGATGCTCATTAAAGACATATATTCACGAAAGATTTATACCTACTCTTAGCTCAGAGAGTAAGAGATTAATTAGAGTCTCCTTCCTATTCTTCATATTACTTCTTTTTCATATTCTAAATGGATGACATTCCCTTTCCTTTCTTAATTGAATTGTCTTTTTCTTAGTCCATTTCTAAGAAAAAGACAATTCAATTAAGAATTCCGTTGGGATGCTCCAATTTTGAAGATACTTAGTTCAAATAATTCGGGTGAATAGAATGAACAAAACAAAAAGAGTTACACATCATGAATTTTGTACCACAGATATGAATAAAGCATATACCTCCAGACATCTAGCTAAATAAGCGATCCATACTGGATAATGAATATCTGTATCAACCTATATTTTCAACTCGTAGAATAGATATTCACTATAAATGAATTATGTGCCAGGAACCAGATTTGAACTGGTGACACGAGGATTTTCAGTCCTCTGCTCTACCATCTGAGCTATCCCGACCCTTCTTACCGCATCATCCTTATTTTTACTCGAATACTTCGGTCTATGTTAATTAAAAAGACTAACAAAAAGATTACAAAGTTTTATTCCGGCTCTGCCTTTTTGTGTTTGTGAAGACTCACAACCAAGACTTTAGAAATAAGTTTCGATACGAGTAAATAGTATGGATTTTTAATAATTAACAATGATTAAAAAAAGCTATTCTGTTCTCAAAGATGTTAATTTGTACGTTTATCATAAGATACTATATGTGATAAAAAAAGCATTTTGTTCAGATCCGTTTGTGAAAGAGTAGAAGGTATGAGAAAGAAAACAAATTTTGAAACGTTAACGAAAAGAGATAATCGGAAGAATAATAATAAGGGAATCGGAGTCAAAGAGGCTTTTTTGGGGATAGAGGGACTTGAACCCTCACGATTTCTAAAGTCGACGGATTTTCCTCTTACTCTAAATTTCATTGTTGTCGATATTAACACGTAGAACGGGACTCTATCTTTATTCTCGTCCGATAGTTTCTTAAAAGAAAAGATGTATCGTACCGTACCTGGGGGTCAATAATTTGATCAACTAATCTAAATATTAGATTTTTTTTTCAACTTGGAATACATTAACAACAATTATCTTATTTGTTATAGAATTTTTTGTTAGTTGTTATTTAATATAACAAGAATCAAATATAACAAAATCAAAATACAGAATCAGGTCATCATTAATTATTTGAAATAGTATTTCAATCAATTTCAGCATATACACTATATATATGTATGTATATACCTTTTTATCCTATCGGGATTGGAAGTTGGGACGGAAGGATGCCTAAAGGCGGTCAACCGAACCCCATTTGTTAGATGTTAGAACATCTTCCATTGAGTCTCTGCACCTATCCCCTTGTTTTAGTTTTATTCCCGGTTTCTGAACCTTTCTCTGTTTTTGGAAAATAGGATTTGGCTCAGGATTGCCCTTTTTTAATTCCAGGGTTTCTCTGAATTTGAAAGTTATTCACTTAGTAAGTTTCCATACCAAGGCTCAATCTAATTAAGTCCGTAGCGTCTACCAATTTCGCCATATCCCCTTTCTTTATATCTCATTATTGCAATTCTATTCGATTTTTTTTGTCTATCCCCTCCTCTTGAATATCTTTAAAGAGGGGCGGGCCCCATTTCCATTTTTTGTGCAATCAGAAATAATTCTATCATTTCGATATCCTCAATTCAATATGTATGTATATACACCACGTATTAGATATGCCCTTGCTTCCCTTTTTTCGGGGGAACTTTGAATACTCGAAGGATCGCTTCTTTACTTTACTTTGTTTTTTTTTAGAATCAAAAAGTTTTACAAATTCAAATAAAGTAGTATTCTATGTAAATTGAAATTCAATAAATTGAAACGAAAGTTCAATTGAAGTACCATTATACTATATAAGATAGATAATAGATTACTATTAAAAGAGAAGGTAATATGATAAAAGTAATATGAAGTGAAGTATAACTGAAGTCGAGACTATCAATTTCTAGCATCAAGTTCTAGTATAAGAATAATAAATTGAAAATTGACAAAGAGCTATTGGAATATTTCTTTACAATTCTAGAAGACTTTGTTTACTTGAGTTCCTAATACATATAATAATTGTTCTTATTTTAGCCCGCTTAGCTCAGAGGTTAGAGCATCGCATTTGTAATGCGATGGTCATCGGTTCGATTCCGATAGCCGGCTTTTGTCAATTTGGTTGATTTTTTTACAATGTCTTTTTGTTTTGAAAGATTTTATTTGAAAGAAAAGAGATGAAAGAAAAGAGTATTGAAAAGGCCTCTCTTCCTTTTTTTCAAAGGGTCCCCGATCCAGTATAAATAGATATTATGTAGTTAGCAATTGC